ATTGGATTTCATTACAATTTCGTAGTATACCAATGAACGGAACTATTACTATTTCATCTAAGATTTCATCTAAGTTGAATAACCAAGGACTTTCTTTTACTACGGATTTTGATAACTCTAGAAGTTTTGATTTGGTTATGATCCAAAGAGGAAAAAGAATAATTATTCCATGATAAAATAGAGTAGAGTAACCATCCGTTTTGTTTACATGACGTGTATACGTCATGCCATACAATGGAAATAAAAATCCATGGGACGATTCATGAATTTGTAATAGATCCATGGGGTAGCTGATGAGAGAAGTTGGTGTTGAGAAATAGGAAATTTAAAAGAAATTATTCCTATGGAACCATTGATCGGTCATACCTGTACTGCAATAATATGAATGACTCGCTATTCACTCGGTTTCTGGTCAATAATAAGATTATGTAGGAGAGATGGCCGAGTGGTTCAAGGCGTAGCATTGGAACTGCTATGTAGGCTTTTGTTTACCGAGGGTTCGAATCCCTCTCTTTCCGTTTCTGTTAATTCACCAACGTGACCGACCACAATGTATCAAATCAAATAACAACTGATACCATTATTCCAGCAATAAGACTTTTATTTGATAGAAATTCTCTATTCCAGAAATTCTCTATTCCTAATTACATTACTGCGGTACGTAAAATACAAATATTGGAAAGAGCAAAAAAGAAAAAAAATCCTACTGCTGATCTATTTGTAATACGTGAATGAGAAAAATGCGGATCAAGGCCCTTAGATCCATTTACTTCGTCGAAAAGAGGGCAAAATTCTCTGAATCTTTCTTTGTTATTTTCGTTAGGTTCAAGTCTGGCGGGAATAATATTCTACGACTAACAACTCATTTATTTTCAAACCGATCCATTTACTATCTATTATTTGATTTACTAATCCTTTATATTGGAATGAGTCAATAGTCAAATGTTTTGGCAATTCCTCAGGGGGGGGTGAAGCAATATAATTTTGAATCAGAGCTTTCGATCTTTGTTTATCCTTCGGAGTAATAATATCTCGGGGTTTGCAACGATAACTTGGTATATCCACTATACGACCATTAACTAAAATATGTCTATGGTTAACTAATTGCCTAGCTCTAGGAATGGTCGAAGCCATACCCAATCGAAAAAGGATGTTATCCAAACGCATCTCAAGTAGTTGTAGTAAAACCTGACCTGTTGACCCTTTGGCTTTTCCAGCGATATGTACATATCTAACTAATTGTCGCTCCGTCAGACCATAATGAAAACGCAATTTCTGTTTTTCTTCTAGACGAATACGATATTGCGATCTTTTCCCAGAACGCAATTGGGTTTTAAGATCACTTCCGGATTTAGGTCTTTTACTAGTTAGTCCTGGTAAAGTTCCCAGACGGCGTATTTTTTTGAAACGAGGTCCTCGATAACGAGACATAAAGACTCCTTTTTTTATTTTATTGAAATTTCATTTTACAGAATAAATCTTAAATTAAGACTGAACTAAAGGATAAACAAAGCAAAGCTAAATTTACTGAAGTATTACAAAGTAGAATGAAATGAATTCTATTAATATCCGGATTTTTTGTATATGTATATATAGGAAGTTGAGGCTCCGTTTTATGATTTGTTCTGTAGAGATCTAATTGCTCCAATCCATTTTTTATTCATAGTTACAAGTTACCACGACATAATAGATCGGTGATCCAACATTTTGAGAAAAGGAGAGATTATCAATCATGGAAAAATCGATAGAGAAAAAAAAGCCGGCTATCGGAATCGAACCGATGACCATCGCATTACAAATGCGATGCTCTAACCTCTGAGCTAAGCGGGCTCACATAACAGAAATAGAAATAGTATAACAAATAGAAATAGTGTATAGGAATTCAGGAAACTGCTGGATCTTAGCTTAGGGCTATTAGCTATTAATTTAATATGAACTATAGTTCATAGTTCTATTGTTATATCTATATCATTATATCTATATTATTAGTTATAACTAATATAACTAATAATATAGAACTAGATATGACTAAATAGAATTAATAGAATTCTTTTTTTATAATAGATATATTTCTAATAGAAATATATGACTAATTAGTATGTGACTAATTAGTAGAATTTTTTTTATACATTTTATTTATATATTTATATATTTATACATTATATTTATATTTTTTAATATATATATATATATATATATGAGTATGTATATATATATATATATTAATGATAATTTTAAATTATAAACTATGATTATAAAAAATCTAATTATTTCTTAATATAAAATAAATTTTTTTCTTAAAGTTAAAGTAAAGCAGTTATAGCAATAATTATAGCGTATAGCGAGCGGATCGGTCCTAAGAAAAGATAAGATAAGGATAAAGATACAATCCAAATTAGAATGAGACATTCTTCTGGTTTCATTCGGAAAAGGAAGAGATAGGACGAAAAAAAAAAAAAGAAGAATGAATATCGACCGTTCCAGTATTCCAAATCGCACTGTAAAAAAGAAAGGGAGGGAGAAACATATATATATATATGGGATATATCTATCCATATTGAATTGCGGATACATCAATGATAGAATCATTTCTGATTGAAACAAGGTTTATCCAATAGAAATAAACTGATAGAGGATCGCCAAAAAAATCAAATAGCATACACTTTTTCGATATGGGAATCATTATCTAATGAATTCAACGGTTCCAAAATAAATGAAAGAGATGGGTGGAATTCCAACTGGATCTTGGTTTCAAATCAAAAGGGGATATGGCGAAATTGGTAGACGCTACGGACTTGATTGGATTGAGCCTTGGTATGGAAACCTACTAAGTGGTAACTTCCAAATTCAGAGAAACCCTGGAATTAAAAATGGGCAATCCTGAGCCAAATCTGTATTTTGATAAAACAAGGGTTTCTATTTATAAAACTAGAATAAAAAAAGGATAGGTGCAGAGACTCAATGGAAGCTGTTCTAACGAATGGAGTTGACTACGTTGTGTTGGTAGCTGGAATTCCTCTATCGAAATTACAGAAAGGACGGCCCTATATATCTAATACGTACGTATACATACTAACATATCAAACGATTAATCACGACCCGAATCTATCGAATATATATATGAAAGAAAAAATTCAGAGTTATTGTGAATCCATTCCAATCGAAGTTGAAGGAAGAATCGAATATTCAGTGATCAAATCATTCATTCCAGAGTTTGATAGATCTTTTGAAAAACTGATTAATCGGACGAGAATAAAGAGAGAGTCCCGTTCTACATGTCAATACCGACAACAATGAAATTTATAGTAAGAGGAAAATCCGTCGACTTTAGAAATCGTGAGGGTTCAAGTCCCTCTATCCCCAACAAAAAGTCCATTTTACTTCCTAACTATTTATCCTCTTTTTTTCATCAGTGGTTCAAACAAAATTCACTATCTTTCTTTCTCATTCACTCTACTCTTTCACAAATGGATCCGAAGAGAAATCTTTGGATCTTATCCCAATTTGGATAGATACGATACCTGTACAAATGAACATATATGGGCAATGAATCTCTATTATTGAATCATTCACAGTCCATATCATTATCCTTAGATTTATTAGATAAAATTTTTTAATACTTTACTTTATTTAATACTTTACTTTATTTAGATTTAGTCCCTTTAATTGACATAGATACAAGTACTCTACTAGGATGATGCACGGGAAATGGTCGGGATAGCTCAGTTGGTAGAGCAGAGGACTGAAAATCCTCGTGTCACCAGTTCAAATCTGGTTCCTGACACATGAATAATATATCGGATAGATATTCATACAAATTAATCGAGACAGATCAGGATATATATTCGTTAATAGTCAAGAGCATGATACATACTTATTCATCTAGCGTATAGATATATACCTCCATTTTTAGAGATGGGTAAAAAATATATGTATGGTTATGGTAAAGAACTAAAGTGGGATTATGTTCCCTTTTTTTTGTTTCTTTTTTCTTTCTTGTTTGTTCATATTGTGCTTTCTCTCACTCAAAAAGAGTGTTAAGTCTTCATATATATATCAAAAAAAAAAAAAAAAAAAAACTTAAAAAAAGTATAGAGGGGTTGAAGGATAGGAATAGACAGGATGCATTTCAGACACAGTACAAATAAAATTCAATCCCTTTTTATTTCGGAATTTCACTTTTTCTTTTATATTTATTCTATTTCTTCACTCTTGCTTACGTTACTTTCCGAGGTCTGTCTAAGTGATGTGCGCGGTACAAAGTTCATGGTGCAGAACTCTTTTGATTCATCTTTTTGTTTCTGCTCATACAAAATAGATATTATCTTTTCCAAATTCGGGAATAGCAATGAAGCCTTTTTTAGGCCTATCCATAATACGAATTAGAGTCCAGTTACTCTGTTTCATCTAGAACATAACGTAAAAATATTCCTTGACTCGAATGAAATCTGGAGTTGTGTCGTATAAGTGAACATTAGTTTCCTTATCATTCAATGAGCATCTTGTATTTCATAGAAATTTGGGGTAATATAGTCCTTACGTAAGGGCCAGCCTATCCAACTTTCAGGCATCAAGATACGTTTAAGGCGTGGATGATTATCATAGGAGATTCCCAACATATCATAAGATTCGCGTTCTTGAAAATCAGCACTTTTCCAAATCCAGAAAACAGACGAGATTCTAGGATTATTCTTTGGGACAAATACTTTTATGCATACTTCTTCTGGTTTATCTACACCATATTGTATTCTCGTAAGATGATACACACTAGCTAAAAATCCGCCTGGTGCTACATCATAGGCACACTGGGAGCGTAAATAATTGTAACCATATACATATGAAATGACAGCAATGGAGTACCAATCCTCGGTTTTTATTTGTAAAGTCTCTATTCCTCGGCAATCGAAGCCCAAAGATCTATGAACTAGCTCATGCTTGACTAACCAATCAGATAAACGATCCTGCTGCATCTTCTTGATCTCTCCACCATTTGTATTTGT